GATTCAATCAAAGGAATAATTGGAACTAATGTATCAAGCTTCTTCATAGCATTATCCATTATAAATGGATTTTCTAGCATTTGACCCCGTACCACCGAAAGGTTTGGTCGCATACTTGAAAAATAACCCAAAAAATCAAGGGAATGCTTGGATAATTGGTTTATATAAATCCTTCCTGGTTGAGACCACACATAAGAATGAGATTGCCATAAATTGACAAGATAATATTTCCACTTATTCATCAGAAGAGGGGTATCCTTCGAAGACAGAATAGATTTTCCTTGATATCTAACATAATGCATAAAAGGATCCTTGAAGAACCATAAGATGGCGGCCGGAAAATCATTAACGAAGACTTCTTCTACAGGATATTTTTTTTTTTCATAGAAATGTATTCGCTCAAAAAAGATACCAGAAGAGGTTAATCGTAAATGAGAAGATTGATTACGAAGAAAAAGTAAAATGGATTCGTATTCACATACATGAGAATTATATAGGAGCAAGAATAATCGTGGATTACTTTTTGAAAAAATAATTTTTTTTGGAGTAATAAGACTATTCCAATTATAATACTCGTGAAGAAAGAGTCGTAATAAATGTAAAGAAGAGGGATCTTTCACCCAATAGCGAAGGGTTTGAATCAAGATTTCTAGATGAATGGGGTAGGGTATTAGTACATCTGATACATAATTTAAATGTGGGAATTTGTCCTCTAAAAAAGGAAATATTGAATGAATTGATCGTAAATTATAAGATTTTACGATTTCTGTCGCCTCTAAGGAAGATACTAATCGTAGGGAAAACGGAATTTCCACAATGACTTCAAATCCCTCCGACATCATTTGAGAATACAAATTTTTGTTGTACCCAAAAAATTTTTTTTGGTTAGAATCATTAGCGTAAATTATCAAATGATTCTGTTGATACATTCGACTAATTAAACGTTTTATAATTAGTAAACTATATTTAGTGTCATAACCTACATTATCCAACAAAATCGATCTATTTAAACCATGATCATGAGCAAGTGCATAAATATACTCCCGAAAGATAAGTGGGTATAGGAAGTCATGTTGCTGATATCTATCTAGTTCTAAATATCCTTGAAATTCTTCCATTTTTAATGTGAACAAGAAAAGAAATAGGTGATTTATTGGGTTATCAAATGATACATAGTACGATACAGTCAAAACAAGGTATTATAGTAAGAAAATACCTCGGAACAAGTAAGACTCATCAACAGACTCTCTAGCCTCTCTTTTTCCATCTAATTGATTTATGTTCATTCTAGGGTAACAAGATGGTTATAAGTCCTTTATTTTTTCAATCCAACCGCTCTTTTGATTTTGAAAAATCTTTATCAATATACTGCCTTCTTCTACACATTTATCTCTACCCCATAATGGGTAATAGCTAATAATTAGGACTCATAAGAAATTTATAATCCACTCATGGGAAAAGTTTTTCCCGTATTAAGCACTAATATATTTTTAACGTCTAATTAGATCGGGTAATCATTCAAAAATTAAGAACAGAAGCTCATTACTTTTTGTTTCCCTATAATTGGAACCGTAGTAGGGCTCTACCCATTTATTCACTCGACCAAATTCATTTTTTTTATTACACGACAAGAATTCAAACAATTTAAATAAGGTTTTGGACCTATTCGGTAAGAATGAAATATTCTTAGAATTATCCATTGATACGACATGCTGCTTTTTCCATTCATTCCTTTCAGGATCAGTCGTGGTCTTACAAACTCTACCGATGGTATGGACGAATCTTTTGCTTCATACAAATGTGTAAAAGATGCTAGCCGCACTTAAAAGCCGAGTACTCTACCGTTGAGTTAGCAACCCAAATAAAATAATTAGAATGTGTAGATACAATCGGAATCTCAATAAAAAAAAGATTGAATTGCACAACGCAATCCAAACCAATCAAAACATTAAAATAGCACAAATTTTTAAAATTCTAATTGATTAGATTCTGAACATAATAAAAATGAACAGATCCGATGAAAAAATTCTCAGATAAAAATAGGGATAAAGTCAAATATTTATAAATAGCTCCCTGTCTCTTATGTCATCCATTAATTCTATAGTATATATAGATTTTATTGAGTTTAATCTTAATCAAAAAAAGACTTCTTGTATCACAGAAAATACAAGAACCCATTATTTGAATGAAATAAAAGCTATGGGACGGAGATATAAATGGATCCTTTTATCCACGATCGGATTATATTTATTTGATACACTGTTGTCAATATGAATGTTGAGAAAAGAATACAAAAGAAAAAACAATTTATAAATATAACTAACAATTCTAATTTCAATCAATTAGACAATTAGAATTATAAGAAAAAATAAGAAAAAAAAAAAAAACTAAGGACTTGTGTTGGATTGGCACTATATATAATATTTCTATACAACACAACATTGATACAATATTGGTGGAAAAAAAAATTGAATTAAGTAAAAAAATGAGGTTTATTCACTAAAATAAGCAAGTGAAATCCTTTGTGTTTTTTTATTTGTTCCTTAACTCATTGACAGTAATCTCAAAATTTTATATTTATAGACCCGATTACTTCATTTATTTATTCACTTAATCTTTTTCTATCTATTTTATATATATCAATAATTCTATCTATTTTATATATATCAATAAAATTTATATCAATAAAATAGAAATAGATTTTTGTCGTTATAAAAGACACTCTTTTATAGTAACAATAAAAAATTTAGTATGATATAAATAGAACAAAAGAGGAAATAGCAAAGAAACAAAAAGGTTATACAAGGCTATATACAAATCATCCACATTTTTTTTATTTCATTAATTGATTTGTTGATTAGGGCGAAGTTCCGTAAAAACCCCCGCCCTTTTTGAAATATCATGAACAGTTCCTGTAGGTTGAGCACCTTTTTCAAGGAAATATAGAATAGTAGGAACATTTAAATAGATTTGATTCTTTATCGGGTCATAAAAACCCACTTTACGAAGATCTCTTCCCTCTCGTCGGGATCGAACATCAATTGCAACGATTCGATAAATGGCTCATTGGGATAGATGAACAATACTCCCCCCTCCCCTAGAAACGTATAAGAAGTTTTCTCCTCGTACGGCTCGAGAAAATTCGAAATTATGTCTATGTATAGAATCATAATATCAAATAGATCCATAAAATCATCAAATTCATTATATTATTGATTTTAGTTTAAATACTTTTTCCTAGTCTCCCCCCCCCCCAAAAAAAAAAATTATTTGTATCCTCATAACTCAAGTTGAATAACTCTCAAATAACTCAAAAGAAACCTTTTAGGTATAAAATTTATTGAGTGGTCTCTAACCCTTTTTGTCTGTCTCCTTTCGAATCTATTTTGATTCTTAAATATGATCTGGTTGTTGAGACAATTGAAAACGGTATTTCCTTGTTCCAGGATCTTTATCTTTGCCTTGAATCATTGGGTTTAGACATTACTTCGGTGATCTTTAAATCGTTTCAAAACGGCAGCAACATACCATTTTTTGTGATTTCTTTCTATCAAAGAATCGTATGAATGGTTGATTCCTACGTAATACACTTTACTTTTGATTTGATCAAAAGAGTTTTACCAATTCCAACAAAATTAACTTTTAAATTTTATCGAATTGGATCCTTTAGATTTATATATCTAAAATATACTTACGAAGTTGTTCCAATTTATTGATCGATACTAACCTTAGATTCTTGCCCTTGAGAAATTAATCAATACGTTCTACTCGAGCTCCATCGTGTACTATTTACATGGCAACACTCTCAAAAATGAGGGTTCCAGTGGAACAGAACAAATAATGATGTCGAGCCAAGAGCACTTTCGTTCCTATATAATATAAAAAAGTGGTGGATGTAAGAATCCACAGATGATCATGTCCTTCAAGTCGCACGTTGCTTTCTGCCACATCGTTTTAAACGAAGTTTTACCATAACATTCCTTCAGTTTGGAACCAGTATGTAATTGATTCAATTATGGAATCGTGAATAATCATCGGTTCGGTCGGTACATAATAATCTATACTTTTTTCTTCTATATGAAGAATGGATAATGTATGACGAAGTCTCAACAAGAATTCAATCAATTTAACCCCATTGTTTATAATTTTTTTTTTAATTCTAACTAACATAACATGAATAAATAAACACGAATAAACAAGTTATTTTGAATCTCTATCTTCAAGTAACGTGATAGGATAAATTCAACAATTTCACACTTCTTAGAGTACCAAGAACTCATAAGAAATCATTAAAAAGATTTAATTGATTGAATAGTTTCCTACCCTATATCATTATTTGCATAAGGTTTTACAGTAAGTACCATTCGCTTTTTATCATCATTAAGAGAAAGATAAATACATATTGGATTAAACCATCAATGATTAATAAAAAAAAAGACTGATGTAAGGAAAGATTGAAGATTTAGGTTGTTATTTTTTCATATTTCATATTGTAAAATTCAGTAATATTTAACAAATCAAAATTTCGTTTCATATGCGTGTTATTTGAACTCGATTAAATTTGTGAAAAAGATATGATAAAAAAAAAAAAAAAAAAAAGAAATAAGAATCACATTCCATAACAATATTATACTCTTAAACGGAAGACTGGTCGAAAAGACAATCTTTATTTTGATATATTTTATTATGATATAGATTATGATATAGATATATATTTTATTTTTTATTATAGATTAATAAAATTATAGATTAATAAAATGATCGTGGGTCAGGTATGTTCTGGGACGGAAGGATTCGAACCTCCGAATAGCGGGACCAAAACCCGTTGCCTTACCACTTGGCCACGCCCCATTTCTAGTCGACACTAATAAACACTAATATTGGTACTGGTTGTTCGTCAACTCAAGTCTAAATATCTATTATCTATAAAATAGATTACTAGAATTTTTATACATGTAGACGTAGAATTAAACAGAATTTATTGATCATTACATATAATTCAATTAAGATATTGTATGAAAGTATGGTTTATTCTATTCTCTTTTGATTTGAGAATTGAAGGATTTTTGATTGGGTGAGTTCAAATCAAAGAAAGTTTTTTGGTCTATCTTATTTTCTTTTTATTCATTTTTCTTTTCTATGAATAATAACATATTTATAATAATAAAATAATAAAAAACTCAATTTATTAATAACTCAATCAAAATAAATAAAATACAATTATCCTCAAGAACAAAATCTTTGTTATGCTTAATATATTTAGTTTGATCTGTATCTGTCTTAATTCTGCTCTTTATTCAAGTAGTTTTTTCGTCGCCAAATTGCCCGAGGCCTACGCTTTTTTAAATCCAATCGTAGATGTTATGCCAGTAATACCCCTGTTTTTTTTTCTCTTAGCCTTTGTTTGGCAAGCTGCTGTAAGTTTTCGATGATATCTTTAATTTAATAATGTCTAGACAAATTCATGATTTATTGAAAAAAAAAATTCAAAGAAAAGAATTGATAAGATCAGATAAGTCTTACACCCTCAATTCAAATATTGAAATTCTTGTACAACCGCGAAAAATATGGATCACCCCACTTTATTTCTTGGTGTCAAAATAAAAAATCAAAATAGTAGGGTATGCGGTATAAAAACGGAGAATCTATTCTCTTTTTTACTAAAAAAAATCTTGGAGATTATGTAATGCTTACTCTCAAACTATTTGTTTACACGGTAGTGATATTCTTTGTTTCTCTCTTTATTTTCGGATTCCTGTCTAATGATCCAGGACGTAATCCTGGACGTGAAGAATAAAAGATAAGGTTTTTGTTTTCCTTGCTTGATTTTAAAATGTTCTTAGTAGGATTTTATCTATTACACATTTTTAACTATTAAAAATAAAAAGAGCTCGCGAAAAATTCGAAAGAAAATACCAAGTCATCAACAAAAACGGAAAGAGAGGGATTCGAACCCTCGGTACGAAAAACTCGTACAACGGATTAGCAATCCGACGCTTTAGTCCACTCAGCCATCTCTCCTCCCAATTGAAAAAGGATAATACTATGTTACATTATAAAAAATAAGGATTGAAAGAGCCCTTCATAATATTTTTTTTTTCATCCGAGAGTGCTTTTTAGTTCCACGGCCCGGCTAAGTACTGACCAGGCCGGGCCCGCCATTTATTGTTCCAACGAATCATAAATAATTTTTTTTTTTATTTGAAAACGAAAATACTTGCTTGTTATTACGATTGGAAAAATAAAAACTCTTTTGATTTCTATGATATAGAATCAAATGATATCGAATCAAAGTGTCGTTTCTTATCTTAATTTTTTATATTTATTTTCTTTATTCCTTTTATTTTAGTAAAGTAAATAAATAACAAAAAGGGAGCTGTGGATTCTTGCACAATACATTTTCATGTATGTTATGGCTTAAGTAGTTTTGTCGAGACGTCTAGGTCAAAAACCTCCGGCAAAAAAACACTTGTTATTTAGTTTTAGTTATTGAAATTTAATGAATTCTCTTTTCCGAATCTCATTGGGTTCTCTGATACAACACGTAAACGCTCTAATTTTCATGATTATTTTATGATCCTTTCTTTTTACTCTTTTCACTTTTTATTACGACCCATTTTCTTGTTCGACAAAAGGTTCATTTATATACAATAATCGGATTGTAGCGGGTATAGTTTAGTGGTAAAAGTGTGATTCGTTCTATAATCCTTTATATAGTTAAGGGGTCTTTCGGTTTGATTAATATTTCATTCCGACCAAAAACTTTATTTCTTAAAAGGATTTAATCCTTTACCTCTCAATGAAAAATTCGAGGAAGAATATACATTCTCGTGATTTGTATCCAAGAATCAATTAAAAATTGAAAAATTGGATTATGAGATTACGAAACATAATTTTTTTTTTTTATTAGATCAATACTTCTAATTGAATAAGTATGAGTAAAGGATCCATGGATAAAGATAGAAAGTGGCTTTCGAATCGTAACTAAATCTTTAATTTGGAATTTGTATTACGGAAATTGAAGCAAAATGGCTATTAAACAATGACTTTGGTTTACTAGAGACATCGACAAATTGTTTTAGCTCGGTAGAAACAAAATGCTTTTCCTAAGGATTCTCTCACATAGAAATAGAGAACGAAGTAACTAGAAAGGTTGTTATAATAGAATCCCCCTCTTTTCTATAGGGATCGTCTAGAAAGCGGGTTGTTCTGAATACATTCAGACAGAAAAGCTGACATAGATGTTATGGGTGGAATTTTTTTTTTTTTTCGTTCATGTCTTAATATAGGAATTTATACATCTTCCATAAAGGAGCCGAATGAAACCAAAGTTTCACGTTCAGTTTTGAATTAGAGACGTTAAAGTTAAAAATGATGAATCAACGTCGACTATAACCCCTAGCCTTCCAAGCTAACGATGCGGGTTCGATTCCCGCTACCCGCTTTTACTTTATTTTTTTATTAAATTAATAAGAAATAATAAAAAAATAGAATTAAATA